CTATTACTTTAGCTGGGTTATTCGTGACTGCATATTTACAATATAGACGTGGTGACCAATTGGACCTTTGATTAATTAACATCTCGTTTTTTGATTGACCTCCTTTCTTTAATCTAGAGGGGGTCAATTTCAGATTTTTTCACGTTAGTAAGTTAGTGAAGTTATTTCAGTATAACTCACCTTAGCAAGAACGGAATCACGCTCTGTAGGATTTGAACCTACGACATCGGGTTTTGGAGACCCGCGTTCTACCGAACTGAACTAAGAGCGCTTTCTTATCACAATAGATAAGCCTGTAAATGTACAGTAAAGATAAAGAAAAAGATTCTCCAATACATCTTGCACGCATATACTATCGTATATAGTTTCAAAAAATGAAAAAGATTATGAATCCCCAATTTTAATCGGTCTCAACGGATCCCTTGTTACTGCTCAGAGGAGCAGTAATAGGTAGGGATGACAGGATTTGAACCTGTGACATTTTGTACCCAAAACAAACGCGCTACCAAGCTGCGCTACACCCCTTTCAATTGTTTTACAGTGACATTGTAGAGAATCCCTGTCTTATTTTCCACATCGTTATTTCTTCCATTGATATACACAATTTATCTTGTCATTTTTTCTTTTTTTTTTTGTTTCATATCATATAACCTTTTTTTGGTGTCATATCATATCTCATATCATCTCATATCATATAATAATATAATATATATATATTATGAAATATGAATAATAGAAAACCATCGTAAAAAAAAAAATGAATATTTTGTTTGGATCTAGTGGATCGCTGTATATATTAATTAGGGATAGGGAGTACATGTAGAAGTACAAGTGATACTTAATTATATATACATCTGCCCATATATGTATTACCAGAATATATTTTAATTCTAATATAAAGAAGGAGGATTTTCAATGCGAGATCTAAAAACATATCTCTCCGTGGCACCGGTACTAAGTACTCTATGGTTCGGGTCTTTAGCAGGTCTATTGATAGAGATCAATCGTCTATTCCCGGATGCGTTGACATTCCCTTTTTTTTCATTCTAGTTATTGACATGGGAAGGTGAAGAAGACTAGTACAGATACAATCAAATATTTGGGACTAATTTACCTCCCCCTCTTTTCTCTTTTTTCCCCTTTAGAAGGGGGGAGGAAAGAGAAAGAAGATAAAGCGGGTTCAACCTCCACAAAACTGGAGCTCAGACTAATGATTAATAAGAATAGAGGGGGAGCGAAATTTTTATTTTATTATCATTAATTTTTTTTTCTTTCTATGATATTTTAATTTTTATCTATTTGATATTTATTATTTTTCATTTTTTTTTCTTCATCTTCGCTTCGGGCTAAAATAGAAGAAGAATAGAAGAAGTAAGTGAATCAAAAATTGAAAGGGGGTTCATGGCCAAAGGGAAAGATGCCCGAGTAACGGTTATTTTGGAATGTACTAGTTGCGTTCGAAACGATGTTAATAAGGAATCAACGGGGATTTTCAGATATATTACTCAAAAGAATCGACATAATACGCCTGGTCGATTGGAATTGAGAAAATTCTGTCCCTATTGTTACAAACATACAATTCATGGAGAGATAAAGAAATAGATTGAGCCGAGTTCACCCTTCCAAGGAACACGCAAAATTACATATTCTATATGAAATTCATATTATATAGAATTATATTATTCTATATTATATTATTATATATAGAACATAGATTTAAATAGAAACAAAGCAAAAATCCTACTTTTTTATTAATTTAATTCATTTTTGATCCGACCAAAATAGGATTTTCAGGGTAAGGGGTAAACAAACCATGGATAAATCCAAGCGACCTTTTCTTAAATCCAAGCGATCTTTTCGTAGGCGTTTGCCCCCGATCCAATCGGGGGACCGAATTGATTATAGAAATATGAGTTTAATTAGTCGATTTATTAGTGAACAAGGAAAAATATTATCTAGACGAGTAAATAGATTGACTTTGAAACAACAACGATTTATTACTATTGCTATAAAACAAGCTCGTATTTTATCTTCGTTACCTTTTCTGAATAATGAAAAACAATTTGAAAGAACCGAGTCAACCACTAGAACTACTGGTCTTAGAACCCGAAATAAATAGGCTTACTTTCCTCTTCAATTGAGTCAAAAAAAATTCCAACCCGAATTCGAGGGCGGATTGATGCTTTGTTCGAAAAATATGATAACCCGAATTTGATTGTCGTGTCGTAAAAAAAAAAAATATTTTTTTTTATTGAATGTGTTTATTCATTTTTACTACTTTACTACTTTAACAATTTTTTTTATCTTTATCATCATAAATTCTACTCTACCTTCCCGGAGTTCATTCTCCGGGGAACTCCGCTTAAACTATTCTCCGGGGAACTCCGCTTAAACTATTCCCTTCTAATTTTTTTATTTGATAATTTCATTGGAAATCATATAAAGACAATTCTTATTTGATATAGCTATTTGTGCAAGTATTTTACGATTAAGAAGCAATTGACTCTTGTATAGATCATGTATAAATTTACTATAACTATAGGATACCCCCCTCCCTCGAATTGCTGCATTTATTCGAGTAATCCACAAACGACGAAAATCTCTTTTTTGCCTACTTCTATCCCGATGAGCCGAAACCAAAGCTCTTATTTTCTGTTGAGTAATAGTTCGAGTAAGTCTTGAATGGGCTCCTCGAAAACTTGATGTAAATAAACGAATTTTTGTTCTACGTCTACGCGCTGTATATCCTCGTCTAATTCTAGTCATTGAATACATGAAACTTTGATGAATAACTAATTGATTTCCTTTCTTTCAGTTATTCTTTTCCCCTTTCCTCGTTTATTAATAACAAAACGGATTTCTCCAGTGTATAAAATACAAATTCCAATGGCTTTTGCTACTATAACCTTCCCAACCACGATTTTTTTCTAGGCATTTCACCTCGAAATAAGAAATTGTTTTGATACTCGGTATCAAAACATAGAAAAAAGGTAGTAAATATGATAAAGAAAAAAGGTAGTAAATATGATAAAGAAATAGTGGATTCCATCGTTTCTATAGTTACTTCTTAAACGGTGAGGTCCTCTCTATATACCGGAGTCCCTTTCCTTATTTAATCAATGTTATTGCTAACTTGTATAGTTCACAATATTTGGCTCTACCCATGAGTTATCTAGTAATAGGTCTTTCACAATGTGATCTACCTAATACAGTAACGGTATTTAATTATGAAGGTTAGCTAAATAGCTGACCCTGTTAGTCCGTTCGTGCAAGAGTGGGAGCATAGTCTTTCTTCTTTCTAAAATTGTTGAATTTTAATAGCCTTTCCCCCGCTTAATGGATAACCATTTGTTACCAATGGGAAATTGCTTTTCATCTTAATCTTAAGTTGAGGTGATTGGATTTCTACCAATGGAAACCATAAATTTCATACACAATAGATAGATATGATATCTTTTTTTATTTTTAGATAGATATGATATCTTTTTTTATTTTTAGATAGCGAAGTGAGCTCTACCATTCTATCTAGTATTGATGATGGATACTGGAAAAATTTTTGCCTTGTTTTGTTCCCGTCCATGATTTGAACGAGTCGCACATACACCCTAGTACATGTTCCTCGGCGCTGAGGGCATCCCCGAAGAGCGGGGGATTTCGTGACATTTCTGATTGGCTGTCTTGTGTTTCTAATAAGTTGTTTAATAGTTGGCATGCTGAATCGTATACATAATGGGCTGGTTTAGATCGACCCTAACCGGATGATTATGAATTATTTCTTACTTCTATTTATTAATAGAATAGTCAATTCGATAAGAAGATAAAATCTCAAATCATGAATTTGTCCGAAATTTTGACTATTTTCATTCAACCGCTACAAGATCAATAATTCCATAAGCTTGGGCTTCTCTTGCTGACATAAAAACATCTCTTTCCATGTCTTCGGATACAAGCCATAAAGGTTTGCCCGTTCTTTGTACATAAACTCTTGTGATGGTTTCGCGCAGTTTCAGTAGTTCTTCCGCTTCCAGGATAAACTCTCCTGTTTGTGCCTCATAAAAAGAACTAGCAGGTTGATGGATCATTACCCTGATGATATAAGTGGGTCCCTCTATCTTGATGATATAAGTGGGTCCCTCTATCTTGCATGATGAGGCGAAAAGAATAGATAAAGAATAAAAAGATAGAATTGAACAACCGTACAGGCATTTTTTGCGTATTGCATACGGCTCCACAATGTAATTGATTTTGACTTTTCTTTTACTTTTCATTGAAAAAAGAGAAAAATAGAATCTCTCAGACCCAGATCGGTAAATGATCTAATTACACCACCCTTCTTTTCGGAGGAGTTCAAAAATACTATGATGGTTCCGTTGCTTTAAATATTTTATTATTAAGCAATCCCAAAGTTTCTTTTTAAGCAATCCCAAAGTTTCTTTTTAATCTGATTAAAAAATTTTCGTACTCTTTTTTTCTTTGATAACATAAATATTGTTAAGAGTCTTATGGTGTGAAAACAAAAAAGTTTGTGACGCTGAAATGGACTTCCGATAAATAATAATAATATAAAAGAAAATCAGAAATATCCTTTATCTCATAATACTCTCTCGATATATAATCTAATGTTTTGAAAAAAAAAAATAAAAAGATTTCTCATATCGAAATCGAAGTGCCATGCTATTATTACTTAATATTCATATTTCATATGGCGAAGGCATAGTCTTTTTTTCTCAAATAAAAAACTCATTGGCGCTAAGCGTGAGGGAATGCTAGACGTTTGGTAATTTCTCCTCCTACCAAGATAAAAGATCCCATTGAGGCGGCTAATCCCATGCATATTGTATGTACATCTGGTTGTACAAATTGTATAGTATCATAAATAGCTACTCCAGGTATTACCCATCCACCAGGAGAGTTTATAAACAAATAAAGATCTTTAGTATCATCCTCTATACTGAGATATACCATAAGACCAATAAGTTGATTCGAAATCTCGTTATCAA